TTGCTTTCTTTTCTATCTCCCATCTATCCATTTTCTTTAGTTATTTACTAGAGCAATTATGATCTGGAAGTCGATCCGGGGCAAGTGTTCGGATCTATTATGACATAGCCATGAGGCGCTCAACGGACCTTTCAAATCTTGGAAACCCCTTTCTCGGCTTCGGTTTAACAAAAAAAAACGATTTTTGATTTTTTCAAAATTTTATTAGTGTATTCATATCTGAATGTATAAGTGCCGAGATAGGGGCTTGTGCTTCGCTTCATATCTTACATCGAACGCATTTCTTAATTATTTTATTTATTCTATTCCAAATCAATGGAATTATTTTATTTATTCTATTCCAAATCAATGGAGCAGCCATCATTCATTAATAATAAAATTAAAATATAAGAGATTAATAATAAATAAGAAACGCTCTGATATCCATATTGAGTCATTCTAAGGTATTTTTTTTAGTTTAACTAGCATCAAAACATCAAAAGATATATTTTCTATTGTATTCTCGTATCGTTTATTCCTATGAGGTCCCAGACGAAATAGAATGATTTTCTATTTTAGAAGGGATATAATGAAATTCCTTGATTGGCTCTTTGATCCATTTTATTTTATTTGACTGATGGATCCAACAAAAAAATTGAATAAATGAAAACTTCTTATTCAAACCGCCTCGTGATCTTCAACCAATTATGCGCTTCAATATAATTACCAGGAGTAAGCGCTATAGCTTGTTTCCAATACTCGGCAGCTTGATCGAACCAAGCCTCTGCAATTTCAGAATCCCCCTGTCGAATGGCCTGTTCTCCTCGGTCGGAATCGGTGGATAAATTCCTTTCCTTCGAACCGTACTTGAGAGTTTCCTACCTCATACGGCTCGGCAATCCATTATTTTTTTGGTGTCCCATCCTAATCCAATCCATTGAAATGAATAAGATTTTTATTTTTCGTAAATCTATCCCATCCCATTTTTTTGGCTTAACCAGAAGAGATTAATTAATTTACATGAGTTTCAAACTTGAATTTTGATTACTAATCTAATCAGTTTTATCTTTTCTCCTACCTTCAGAAGAATGAAACATAGGCATCCTCCACTATCGGTATAATTTTCTGAAAGGTAACTATCTCGGTTTCATTTTCATATAGAAATTCATATAGAATCTTTGAAAAAGACTTTCCTCCATAAGAAAAGGGCTTACTATCTTTGGGATCTGATGCTACACCGCTGCTTAATACCTTAGTGGATCGACTTTATCACATAAGTTGATTCCTAACTTTTATCTCATATCATGACATAAGTAAGCAGTTCTTATTGTATCGGACCAAAACCTCGCAAATTGATCTTTACGGCGCTTCCTATAACAATTGGATCTTTTATCCATAGAATAAAATGGGCATATCTATTTCTTCATATTTCGGATTATATGAAGTCTCTTTTTTTGCTACAGCTAATAAAAATCGTTGTTTTGTACGATACTTATGTAGAAAGCCCGTTTTTTATTTGTAGTATTTACTTTTTACTAGACTATTTTCTCTTTTTTCCTCTTTTCTATAGTGGAGATAGTCGCACGTAATGACAGATCACGGCCATATTATTAAAAGCTTGCGGTAAGAATGGATTTCGTTCGAGTGCTCGGAAATAATATTCCAAAGCTTTCGTATGTTCTCCGTTGCTTGTGTGGATAAGGCCTATGTTATAAAGTATATAACTTCGATCATAGGGATCGATTTCTAGTCGCGTAGCTTCGTAATAATTTTGTAAAGCTTCCGCATAATTTCCTTCGGATTGGGCTGACATCCGTTACGGTCGTTCATTCTATTCAAAGAATCCCCGTTCCAGAACCGTACATGAGATTTTCACCTCATACGGCTCCTCCCTTCTGTGCATAATGATAATAATCCATGAAATTAAAAATGAAATATTCTCATTATAAACTGAGAGGGGCTAGCGTTTTTACAAGAAATCTCTAGCCAACCCTCCTGCAAGAGGTATTTTCTTAACTTAACACCAAGGGCATGGGTGCTATATAGAAAAAAAAAGGTAACCCCAACAATTTCTTTGTCCTCAACGCCCCTATTTTCAGGAATTAGTCACTTCAACGGTCTTCGATGGTTATACGGGTATCCAAAGGACGAACGAGATGGATGTTTGTTGTCCCAACCATTCTTGGTAGTCCCGATCCCGATAAGGAAAAGGGATAATTTATAACAAAGTTTTTGTGTTGTTGATTCCTAGGTGTAGCGCTTTTTCCCCTATGCCGCCCATTGGTACTAGTATAGTGGGATTGACCTAGAATACAGAACCCATAGGTCTAACCTTTCGCTTAAGACTCGAATCAAAATGAAAGCGTCTGAGGCTGCATCAACCGAGGATACACGACAGAAGGGGTTGTTCCATTTTCAAACTTCACCTTCAACAAGCGTAGGTTTATTTCAATAATAGTTTTCTTTCTATCCCGAATGAATCATACGGCTTTCTCGTAAAATAAAATTGAGAATGATAAAA